GAACCGGATCACTAATCCAAAAACAGAAAATTCGGAGGACTCTTCTAACCACAGAAAAAATATGTATATGTAATTGTCAGCAAAGTTGTTTCTTTTTTTTGTCAAATCCAAAAAATCTTCTTACCTTATTATTTTATACATAGGTCATCGCATCACGTCAGCATTAGATAAAAAGTGGGTAAAACACCCATTTTTCCAATAAATGGTTCAAATTGGTTTATCGACATGAGTGTTATATATCGAAAAAAAAAATTCCAATTATAGTAAAAACCAGCCTTGTATTAACGTAGTGGTAGAAAGAGTACCATGCTGCGCCGGATTTCAAACGTTTTCGCTTTAACCATGCTATTAGACCTACTTTATTGGTTCATAGAGAATCAAAATTGATTTACCAAAAACTCACGAAATGCTATGGTTCTTCCATATGATTTCTGAAATTATTCAGAAGTAATTCGTGGGATTATGCACTTTTTTTGTTATAACAAAAAAAGGTGCAGTTGGTCGGATCCAGCCCCTTTTTTGAAAAAAAACAACTCGCACACACTCCCTTTCCAAAAAAGATCAATACACCAAGCACTACACTTAGATTTATTGGATTTGTTGCTAAAATATCGGTATTAAACCCGAAACCCCCGGCGGATGACCAGTAACCCAAATAAACAACAGAATTGGTTACGTTTTTCATATGATCTCCCTAGAATAAAAAAGGCAAACAAAGTTCTTTTTGGATCACTTCGCCCCCCCTGTATTTTCTTTCTAAACCTAAACACTAAGTAAAAAATCTATTCTATAATTCTATAATAGAACTAGATTTTACTTTTTCAATTTCGAATACGAATGAGAATTAGATACTCACCCGGACTTATGTTACTTGGGAAATAACCCGTGTTTGTTGAAACATTTTAGTTCTATTGGACTAAGATAAGAAGGGGGAAGGACAAAGTAAGGTGATATGCAAACACCCCCACCAAAAATCTGTCCTTCCTGTAAATTGGGCATTATCTTAACTAATATAAGGAATTGTAGGAGGGAAATTTTGGATGGGAAGGTTGGGGGAATAAAAAAATGTAGTTTTTAGTTAGATTTCTAGGATTAGATTAAAGAAAGGGATTTGCAAATAAAAGTGCTAACGCTACAACTAGTCCATAAATTGTTAAAGCTTCCATGAAAGCCAGACTAAGCAATAAAGTACCTCTTATTTTGCCCTCCGCCTCGGGTTGTCTCGCAATACCTTCTACAGCTTGGCCCGCAGCAGTACCCTGACCAACTCCAGGTCCAATAGAAGCAAGTCCAACGGCTAATCCAGCAGCAATAACGGAAGCAGCAGAAACCAGTGGATTCATTAGAAGTTCCTCGCACCAAAATAAAGAAATGGTTAATGATACAAGCAACCAATAAATTAGAACTCCATTTTGTCATCACTAAAATAGATCCGGGCGAAGTAACTCCTAACTCTAGTGTGAAGTTCCACAACTTTACTTCGTCCGTTGCTTTGTCCCCAATTGTTCTTTTCTTTCTTGATTTCGTTGCTTATTCAATTCACAGTCACATACGAAACAGAAGTAGTTCTATTGATGAAACCCCCGTCTAAATTCATAGCAATAAATAAAATTAGATCTCCCCTTAGGTCATATATACCTAATCCATTATCATATATACAAGTCCGCCTTGGATAATGTAAACCTACTATATCCTATCTTAGAGTCAATCAGATTCTAGAATACGTCTTCGAAAAAAGTTGACTTAAAATCATTAGATTAGAAATACCCTAGGGCACCACTCATTCCCCTACCACCTTAGTTTTTCGGAATCGAGTTTTTTCCTCTTTTATTCCTTTTTTCATTTCATTATTCTATAAAAATAGACGAATTCATTAGATCGAATCATTGCAGAACAATCTTAGTATTTGAGTGATTTAAGCTCATGCAATTCCCATTTTTTTAAAACAAACAAAGTCCTCATATAATATGAGTATTAATTCACTTTTATCGAAGCTAAAAAGCTTATTTACAAATCAAAAACATGTCAATGATGACCCTCCATCGATTCTCCTATATAAGCCGCCGCTAAAGTTGCAAAAATAAGAGCTTGAATACCACTTGTAAATAATCCAAGGAACATGACAGGTATCGGAACCACTAAAGGTACTAAAGAAACAAGAACAACAACTACTAATTCATCAGCTAATATATTCCCGAAAAGTCGAAAACTAAGTGATAAAGGTTTTGTGAAATCTTCTAAGATATTAATAGGTAAAAGAATTGGAGTTGGTTGAATGTATTTACCAAAATAACTCAATCCCTTTTTGCTAAGACCCGCATAAAAATATGCTAGTGACGTGATTAAAGCTAAAGCAACAGTAGTATTTATATCATTCGTAGGTGCAGCTAACTCCCCTTCAGGTAATTGTATCAGTTTCCAAGGTAAAAGAGCCCCGGACCAATTCGAAACAAAAATAAACAGAAACAGAGTTCCAATAAAGGGAACCCAAGGGCCATATTCTTCTCCAATCTGAGTTTTACTCACGTCTCGAATGAATTCAAGAATGTATTCGAAAAAATTCTGACTGCTAGTCGGAATAGTTTGTGGATTCCGAATAGCGATAGCGGTTGAACCTAATAAGATAGCAATTACAACCCAAGAAGTGATAAGTACCTGGGCATGCACTTGGAAACCCCCGATTTGCCAATACAAATGTTGGCCTACTTCCACACCGGATAGAGCATAGAATATGTTGATGGAACATGATAGAACGTTCATATTGCCCTCTGACAGAAATAGAACTTGAAAGGTAATTATTTTGATTCAATCGTCGCTTTTAAAAATTTTATATTTTGTATATCAACAAATCACACAATATCCCCATTAATTTTTCTTTTTTCATTCCAGACCCGTACAAGCAATTCGAAAAAGGTCCAAAAGTCATTTTCTCTTATTATAAATCAAGGCTTTCGTATATATCTCGAACGACCCTCACAAATAGCAAATACTAGTTTGTTAAGAATTAATCGGATCGAAGCTATAGCGTCATCATTCGCTGGAATCGAAATATCTGCAAGATCGGGGTCACAATTTGTATCAATTAAACAAATCGTTGGAATTCCCAAAGTGATACACTCTCGAAGAGCCGTATCTTCTTCTTGCTGATCAATGATGATTACAATATCGGGTAAACCTGTCATATATTTAATTCCACCCAGATATGTTTGCAAGTGCGATAATTGTCTCTTCAACATAGCTGCATCTCTTTTCGGAAGACGGTTGAGCCCCCCCATTTTTTGTTCCATTCTTAAATCCCGGAACTTATGAAGTCGTGTTTCTGTCGTGGACCAATTTGTTAACATACCACCGAGCCATTTTTTATTAACATAATGACATCGAGCCCTTATTGCAGCTCGGGCTACCAAATCGGCTGCTTTTTTTTTTGTCCCAACAATTAAAAATTTGTTTTCCTTACTTGCTGCATCAAAAACTAAATCACAAGCTTCTGATAAAAAACGAGCCGTTCTCGTAAGATTTATAATATGAATACCTTTACGCCTTGCAGAGATATAAGGTGCCATTCGCGGATTCCACTTTCTAGTACCATGACCAAAATGAACTCCCGCTTCCATCATCTCTTCCAAATTGATGTTCCAATATCTTTTTGTCATTTCTCTCCACACTTCCTCTCTTTTTTTTTTAAAAAGAGACGACGTACCCCGAAATAAAATAAATAATTGTTCCGATGGAACCTTCACTTCTACCGGAGATTGGCCATTGAGACACAATCCAGGGCTCCTTTCTATTTGTATTCCTGGTTATTTTTCTTACTTATTATACTTACTTCATTTATATTTATTTTATAATTAATTTAAATTATCAAATGGCCGGCTCAACTACAGACTAGTTAAAAACTAGTTAAACGGGATGAATCCGCTCTTAGAAATCATTAAATCCCAGAAATGATTGTTCTGATGTATCATGGGAATTCTTTGAAATGTAAGAATGAAATAAATTTCTATGGTGGAACAAAATATTTTTCATTTTCCCCTCAAATAAATTTTTATTTTTATTATTTTGGTGCCTTGAACGATGTACTAATTCTTTGAATCCGGTACCAACGGGTATCATACTGCCCAAAACAACGTTTTCTTTTAGGCCCTTCAACCAATCTATACGACCCCGTAGAGCAGCTTTTGCTAAGACACGAGCGGTTTCTTGAAAACTCGCTTCAGATATGAAACTTTGAGTATTCAGAGATGCTCTTGTTATTCCCAATAAAATAGCTCGGTAACAGACTGCTTCGTCCAAAGCACGCCCCGCTCGTTCCGCTCGCAACAATCCTATTAGTTCTCCGGGTGAAAAAACATTAGACATTCCATCTTCTGAAACTAAAACTTTTGATGTTATTTGACGTACAATAATTTCGATATGCCTATTATGAATCTGCACGCCCTGGGATCGATAAACCTTTTGTATTTTATTAACCAAAGAGATACGACTTTGCGCTATAGTTAGTTCGACACCAATCAAGAATCCCCAAGGAATTCCAAGAATTCTTGTTATATGCTCGTTCCAACCCTCAACTCTCTTTTCTAGGTTCATTGATATTGAATCAATCAAACGTACTTCCAAGACTTGTTCCACTTTTGGAAGACCCTGCGTTATATCACCCGATCTTGATTTTTCATATATAAATGTAACCAAAGTATCCCCCGTATAAAAGATTTCTCCATAATGTCCATGAACAGCTGCTCCGGGCGTGGCTAAATAGGGTTTAGCTGATCTAATTATTATAGAATCAACTTGAACAATTAAAACTTGGCCCGACTTTAGGTGGGGTCCGTTTTTCGCTATACATGCAGTTTCACAAATAAACTGCCCAAGACTAATTATTGTGGGTCTTTCTTCACAAAAATGACAATGGATAAAATACCAATTCAAATAAAATGGATTCCAAAATTTTTTACTGCATAGATCGGGATTCGAAATCCTTCGATTTTCATCCATTAAATAATATTGAATTATGTCAAAAGTCTGTTTTAAATTGTCAAGTTGAAAATATTTCATTACCAAAATGTGATTATGGGTTAGTAAACGGTCAAAATGCGTAATTGGAAGGGCTATTCCTAAGGAACCCAATGATTTCAATTTCCGAACTGAAACTATGGGGGGGTCTCGTTTAAGTGCTTCTGTTATTCCATTGTGATATTTTACACTGTTGAACGGCCCCATTTGAAAACAATTGGATGATGACAAAATTATCAAAGATTGATCTTCGTTATTTCTCTTCAACAAGGTACGAATAGTTACTTTATTTTGGATAATAAGGGGTTGCTGAATCCCTGCCTTGGCATAAAACGGATTGATATAGGTGCGACTTGATCCAGTATTATAGGTCAACCATGAACTTGATGAATCGTTCCTTTTTCCGGTATACAAAAGAGGGGAGTTGACTAAGTCGATTCTTATAAAATCTCGAATCAGATCATTTGTCTTTATTTGAACAAAAGAAACGTGGGCCTCCCCGATAAAAGAATCGTTTTTAGTGTGGTTCCAATTCAATACTAAACAAGTTCGGACTAATTGATTACTTGTGTCAGGAATTCCAAAAAAAGTTTTGCCATTTCCATAAAGGATATAATTGACAATTCGAAGTTTCATGTTATCCCTTTCTGGCAACGGATCCTGAGGGAAAAGTGTTGATAAATTTATACCGTCTGCTATTTCATATGTTTCTACAGGTCGAACCAAAACAAAATACTTTGTCTTGGTCGGTATGATCCCTTGGACATAAATCCAATTTTTCCATTTAGTTTTGTATTCCTTCGGATTTCTTTTTCCCGTTCCTGGTGGTATTAAGATGCTGCTGTGTCGGACTATCCGATCTGACTCTCCAGGAAAATAAATATCTCCAGAAAAGATTTGAAGTTCAATCCTTTTCTTTTTTCTCTCTATTCGGACCAATCCGCCTACTCGGCTTCTTCTATTTAAAGTTATTAGTGTATCTCCTCCAATGATACTATTATTCCGCACCATTATGGAAGAAGAGCCAGGCAAAATATGTACTTCCTCGGGAATGAAAAAAAACCGATCTACTTTCATTTGGTATTTTGGCTTAAATTCTTTTGCCCCTCGATAATCAACCAAATCCTCTTTTTTGACGATTGAATGCACCTCCGTAGTCCCATATTTTGTGATTCCTGAGCTGTTTCTTCTGTATTGAGGATCCTCAAAATAAGCAAAAATACTATTTCTGCGGAAAATACCATTTATGGGTATTTCAACCAAGATATCGGAATCTGAATCGAGCATTGTTTCTTTCTTTCGTTCTTGAATCGACTGGAATGGAATGATCAATCTATTGCTTCGCCTCTTTGACAATAAAGTAGAATTCTCATAGAGAATAGCAGGATATCGTATATTGCAATGACCAGTATATATGATTTTATTTAATTCGGAATAAACAGGAAGAGTACCCTCGTTTTTACCCGAAATATCCCAACGAAAGGGTTTACTTTTCACTTGCTCATTAGTTACGGAGCGGTTAGAATTATATCGTCGTTCGACAGAACGTGAATGAATGTTCAGTTGATCTTGATCTTTGTGAAGCGAAAAAGGGACTACACTAGCTCCGCACGACCCTCCCGCTAATATCCATAAATGACTTGTTTTTGGTAAAAGATGAACATTACCATATGTAAATTCAGATGCATGGTACACATTGGTACTCCAGTGCATTTCGCCCTCTGAATCAGAATAAATATGTTTTCGAACCTTCTCTTTAAAATTGAAAGTGTATGTTCCGGCGCGAATCTCAGCAATCACTTGTTCGGATTCTACATATTGATTATTTTGAACTAACAGAAAACTCTTAGGTGGAATATTCACATTATGTAGAATGTCTTCACTCTCAATAGTTATATAGAAGTCTATATAACACAGAAAAGCAGGATGTCCGTGACGTGTACGTGTGGGATGAACCAAATCCTCATTAAATTTGATTTTTCCATTAGAGGGGGCTCGTACATGTTCTGCAGTACCCCCAGTGAATACTCCGCCAGTATGAAAAGTTCTTAATGTTAGTTGAGTACCCGGTTCTCCAATAGATTGACCCGCAATAATACCTACAGCTTCCCCCAATTCGACCAGGTCGCCATGAGTAGGACTCCGTCCATAACAGAATCGACAGATCCAAAATATACTCCTACAAGTAAAGGGAGTTCGAATAGATATTGGGTGTATTCGAAAGGTTACGAATCGATTGATAAGTCCAATACCAATATCTTTATTTCTAATGGCAATGCATCGCGGTCCCATATATATATCATCTGCTAGTACACGCCCAATCAATGTTTGAATAAAAACTTTTTCCGACATCATCCCATTTAGAGGACTCACTGAAAACCCTTGTGTGGTGCCACAATCTGTTCTACGCACAACAATGTGTTGAACTACTTCAACAAGTCTGCGCGTCAGATATCCAGCATCTGATGTTCGGACAGCAGTATCCACAAC